TTCATTTTAAAACGTCGATAATCCCTTCCCGAACCAAACATGAATCTTTCGATTCATTTGGCTCTCACGCTCAGTAAATTCTTATAGCCCTTATTTATGAATGTAATGAGCCTATCCTCTTCATAGTCCAAAAAAATGAACAAAAAACTCATTTAATGCAAAACCAAAATACTTAGAGGACTCTTCTGACAAAATAAACAAAATATGTAATTGTCAGCAAAGTTGTTTTTTTTCTTCAGTTCAAATCCAAAAAACGCTTCTTACTTCTAAATAAGGCACAGGTCGCCGATTCAGCATTGGATAAAAGAAGGAAAATGCTCTTTTTTAGAAGAAACGGTTCAAATTATTTTATCAAGACGAGTGTTCTATATCGAGAAAATATTCACCATCTCTATATTAACATAGTGGTAGAAAGAGTACCGTGCTGTGTCCTCGACTTCAAACGGTTTGTTTTAACCATCTTAACAGCCCCACATTATTGGTTGCTAGAGAATCTAAAGTGGATTTTTCAATTAATCACGAAATGCTGTGGTTCTTACATAGAATTTCTTAAGAAGTAATTCGCGGGGTCATGCACCCTTCTTTCCTAGTTATAACGGAAAAGGGTACAGCGGATTGGATCCAGCCTATTCTTGAAATAAACAACTCACACACACTCCCTTTCCAAAAAAAATCAATACACCAATCACTACACTTAGATTTATTGGATTTGTTGCTAAAATGTCGGTATTAAATCCGAAACTCCCGGCGAATGGCCAGTGGCCCAAAGAAACGAAAGAATCGGTTACATTTTTCATATAATCTCCCCTTATAGATAGACTAAAAAATCGATGAGGGCTTTTTTTCTATCACTTTGTCCCCTTTTGTATTTATTCTTTTTTTTTTTGAGAAATCGAGTCAAAAAAAATATTCGAGTTATAGTTATAAAGTATGAACTAGCCCCTCATTGTTGGAACACCTTATAAAAAGAGTTTCCTTTGGACTACGAACGGGAAGGATGAAAGCGAGTTGGTATACTAATTCCTCATCGGCAAATCAGCCCCTCCCGTAGGTTATTTTCTCAACGAATAAGGAATTGTCGGAGTGAAATCTTGATCTAATTTGAAAAAGCAAACGATAAGTCCAAGGCAATAAAATAGGAAAATATGTATTTTTCCTAGTTCTAAGATTAAACAATTAAACAAAAGGATTCGCAAATAAAAGTGCTAGTGCTACAACCAACCCATAAATCGTTAAAGCTTCCATAAAAGCTAAACTAAGCAATAGAGTACCTCGTATTTTTCCCTCTGCCTCAGGCTGTCTCGCGATACCCTCTACGGCTTGACCCGCAGCAGTCCCTTGACCAACTCCAGGTCCAATAGAAGCAAGCCCTACAGCCAATCCAGCAGCAATAACGGAAGCAGCAGAAATCAGTGGATTCATGATAAGTTCCTCGTACCAACAAAAAGAAATGGTTAATGATACAATCAACCAATGAATTAGGACTTCATTATTCCATCGATAGGATTCATCCAAACTAAGAACTTCAAATTTAAGTAAGAATTTTGATTATTGAATCATCAGAACTACTTCGAGATCTCTTTTTTCGTTTCTATCCACAGAGTTGTTGTGAATCCATAGAACTTCAGTTCTTCCATTTCTTGGTTCCGAACTGTTATTTCAACTCTTCCATCTTTTCTTGATTTCAGCTCTTTTTGAGCTAATTCACAGCCACAAGGTATGAAAAGGTATGAAAGGGCTTCTCACACACAGCAGCGGGGCAAATGAAATATATCTTTAGTTCATATATAACTAGTCAATATCTAATATCACATATACATGTCTTTCTTCCATAACGTAAACCATTAGATTCAATCGGATTGGAGAATCAATCCATTTTTGTAGGAATCCCGTTTTTTGTAAATTCTTTTCTCCCTTCTGTTTTGTTTATCATTATTCCAACATTACAACGGAATACAATATAAATAGCAAATGAAATTGATTAGTCCGAATTATTGCATAGAAAGATTATTATTTGATTTGATTTGATTAATCTAAGTTCATGCAATTTATTATTTATAAATATAATATTTTCGTTTGGTCAATTGTTGAATGTTGAATAAACTCAACCGTAAAGTAGAAGCCTTTCTCCCGTTTTTTATTTAATATTTAATTATTTAATCACACGTCGTAAAATATATCTTATTCAAATTATGATTTGAATAAGAAGATTGGCTGACCAATATAATAAAAAGTGAATATTCGTCGGGGAAGGGTAGGATATTAAGTGGACTAAAATTGAATTTAAGGAAAAAGATCTTTTAGATCTCTTTCCTTTTGTTTACAACTATCTAATATCGTAATTTTTGATTTTTTGGATTCCTATTGCTTTCTATCGTATATGGAGTCTTGTATATTTCTATTCCTAAAATTTAAAGAAATCATCTTGGGCCGCACATACATTGCTTTGTGCTAAGCGAAAAAAGACTATTTCAATGATGACCCTCCATGGATTCACCTA